CTTTTTTATATTCTTTCTATTCTAAGATAAGAAAAGGAGTCAAAAAACTTCTTTATTGAAAAAGAAAAATCGAAGAAAAAGTCCTTTCGTTAAAAGTTAGAAAGAGCCTACTATGCTATGTATGATATGAAAAAACAAAAGAGGGCTGGAATCTATACATTGATTTTTTCGGAATTTTTTTTGAACCGTATGCAGAAAAAAGTGCATGTACGGTTCCTAAGGGATACAACTTTACCCGAATCAACCGACTTTATCGAGAGAGATTACTTTTTTTAGGCCAAGCAGTTGATAGCGAGATCTCAAATCAACTTATTGGTCTTATGGTATATCTGAGTATTGAGGATGATACCAAAGATCTTTATTTGTTTATAAACTCTCCTGGTGGATGGGTAATACCTGGAGTAGCTATTTATGATACTATGCAATTTGTTCGACCAGATGTACATACAATATGCATGGGATTAGCTGCTTCAATGGGATCTTTTATCCTGGTTGGAGGGGAAATTACCAAACGTCTAGCATTCCCTCACGCTTGGCGCCAATGAGGTTTTTTTGAGAGAAACAAAAGACTATGCCTTCGCCATATGAAATAGGAATATTAAGTAAAAATAGCATGGCATTTAGAATTCGATATGACAAAAATTTAATTATTATTATTATTTTTTTTGTGAAAAAAAAATTAGATTATATATCGAGAGAGTAGTATGAAATAAAAGGTATTTCTTATTTTATCTTATCCATCGGAAATCCTGTTCAGCGTCACAAACTTTTTTCATACCATAGATCTCTTAAGAATATTTATTGTATAAATTGTATAAATTTAGAAATCAAGTACAAAATATTTTTTTATTGACTTTTTTTTATTTGATCGGATAAAAAAGAAACTTTGGGATTGCTGAATCAACAGACAAATAAATACCAAAAAATAAATAAGAAATATATAAAGCAACGGAACCATCATAGTATTTTTTAACTCCTCCAAAAAGAAGGGTGGTAATTTGATCATTTACCAATATGAGTCTCATAGATCCTATTTGGCTCTTTCTGCGATGGAAGGTAAAGATTCATTTTATTGTAGAGCCGTATGCAATACATCAAACATGCCCGTACGGTTATTCTATTTTTTTTTCTTAAGTATTTTTTTTATCTTTATTTATTTTCTCTTCACTCCATCGTCTAGATAGAACAAACTTTAGTATGTTATATCATCAGGGTAATGATTCATCAACCCGCTAGTGCTTTTTATGAAGCACAAACGGGAGAAGCTATCTTGGAAGCGGAAGAACTGCTAAAACTGCGTGAAACCATCACAAGGGTTTATGTACAAAGAACGGGCAAACCCCTATGGGTTGTATCCGAAGACATGGAAAGAGATGTTTTTATGTCAGCAACAGAAGCGCAAGCTTATGGAATTGTTGATCTTGTAGCAGTTGAATGAAAATAGAAAATAGGATGGATTTAGCGCAAACTGGTGATTTATTATTTTATCTTCTTACCAAGTTCCATATTTTATTATATTAAAAGTAATTCATAATAATCCGGTTAGGATCGATCTAAACCAGCTCATTATGTATATTATTCAACATGCCAACGATTAAACAACTTATTAGAAATACAAGACAGCCCATCAGAAATGTCACGAAATCCCCCGCTCTTCGGGGATGCCCTCAGCGTCGAGGAACATGTACTAGGGTGTATGTGCGACTCGTTCAGATCATAGGCTGGGGAACAATAAAAAAAAATTTCCAGTATCAATGATCAGTACCGATTAATAGGATCAAATTCAATAGGATAAAATGGAAGAACTCTATTCCATTCACTTTCTAAAAATAAAAAAATATATCCTTCAATTGTGTATGAAATTTATGGTTTCCATTGGTGTAAATCCAATTACCTCAATTTAATTTAAGATGAAAAAAAAAATGCCCCATTGGTATTAAATGGTTATCCATTAAGCGGGGACAATCTTATTAAAAAAAGAAAGATTAGACTTCCAGTCTTGCAAGAACGGACTAAGAGGGTCAGCTATCCAGCTAACTTTCATAATTAAATACCGTTACTGTATAGGTAGATCTCCTTGTGAAAGACCGATTACTGTCTAATTTATGGGTCGAGCCAAAGAGTGTGAACTATACAAGTTACTCATAAGGTTAGGTTAATTAAATAAATTATTAATATTACAGGCTCCGGTGTATAGAGAAGACCTTACCGTTTACGAATTCACCATAGAAACGATGAAACCCGCTATTTCTTTATCCATTTACTAGTTTTTTATTTACTATGCTTTTGAGACCTAGTCGAATACAATTTATTTTTCGAGATAAAAAATTGTGGTCGGGAAGGTTATAGTAGCTAAAGCCATTGGAATTATTATTTTATACATTGGAAAAATCCGTTTTGTTATTAATAGACTGAGGAAGGGGAATAGAAAAACGGAAAGAAAGTAAATCCATTCGTTATTCGATTCGTCAAAATTTCATTTATTCAATGACCAGAATTA